TTTTCGACGCAAGTTCGAATTTGCGACAGGATAGGTAAAAATAGAAATAAATTGATCAAATATTCCTGGAAAAATTCTGTCACTTATACTTAATGGAGTCTTGTATAGAATATCAAAATTGATCCAATTTCTACCTATTATTATGATATTACGATCTGATGGGATACCAACAAAAAAATAAATGGTTCAATCTCCTCTCTATGAATGAGATAAAGACAGAATAATCAAAAGTAGTATAGAGTTTCCTTTTTTTAACACACTAATTCAAAAAAGAATTCGCGGATTCTTTTTGGTAGTGAGTGGGATTTATAGAATACGATAAAATTGCGTTGCGTAATATAATATAAATATACTAAGAATTGTATTTATTAAGTACATGCTGATACGGCTATCTATCTAGCCATATATCACAACTTTTATTGAAATTTCACTTGGGACAACATGGGCCACACTCCATCAAAATTTGTATTTTCTATTCAATATATTCAAATATTCAATGAAAAATTGAAACAGGATGATTCTCTATAGGGATATGTACATAAGAGAGAGATCCGGCTTGGTATCTAGGTAACAATTTCTGTTCTGGGATTTACATATATACATATATGTTGTTATAATTGAAATTGAAAAGGATTGATTATTGAAAAAATGAATACTGATTAGTCATATTAGTCATAAATTAATTTGATTTTATGATTTTCTTTTGCCATTCAAGGAAACCAAATTTCATTGGAGATAAAAATGGAAGAACCATTCACTAATTCAAAGTAAATTGTTAATGGTTCTGATTTGCCTCAGTCTGTGACCGGAAATCCATTTTTTCTACTCTCAATAAAAAAAAAGAAGGGAAGTTTTTAAGCTTGAGATACAATCAATCGAAGAGAATAATATAAACTAGATCCAATAAAAAAAAAGAATTAGTAATAGAAATAGAATATAGATAATATTTTTATCTATTTTGGACCGAATTTGGCGGCATGGCCAAGTGGTAAGGCGGGGGACTGCAAATCCTTTATCCCCAGTTCAAATCCGGGTGTCGCCTGATCAACAAAAGATCGGGGATTTCTTATCCTGTTGATCTAAATTCGATGAATTTTTGCTCCGCAAGAAGCAGAGGCAAAGGACTAAGCGGACGTGTCAATACTTGATTTTTATAACCCATAGCATAGGTTTTATAAAAGACTGTAATTTTTTTTTCTCAAAATCTGGGTGTAGCCCAAACAAACCGGTATCAATAGGGATGAAGCAACTCTCACTTATTAATTTAACGATAGGTTCGGGCCATTTATTTTATTTAATTGAAAAATCAAATAAACGGCGAGAGTCAATTCAGGGATTCAGAACTAAGGTCGGAAATCTCGGTATCCGAGGGTTCCTAAAGGGCACTCCTTTTTTGGTACTAGAATTGAAGAAGAGATTATACGATATCATATCAAGATCTCTTAAACTGCCCTTATTAAACAAAGTAGTGTCTCGCGATACCGTCTGGTATTAAATTAGATCGGATACGATGATGGGAAATCTATTTAGGAGTTGTGGAAAGGCCCGAAGATACTTTTTATCCAGACTCACGAGAGGCTATGAGTGCTCAGACATGCAATCAGAATGGTTGGTCTACTCTTATTTTTATAGAGTAAATAGAGTAAAGTTCAAAGTTGAAAAGAAAAAATGTATGTAGGAATAGTGGTGGTGGGTTCTCCCGATTCTTTCACAGAAAGAAAGACAGTAAGCTTAGATCAAATAGGAAATAGAGGTATCTGATAGATAGTTATCTCTCTTGATGGTATATTTTTATGCTTTTTGCTTAGTAAAGAAAGATATCAAAACAAACAAAGGGTCTTACTATTCTTACTCTTACATGCTCCACTCCATTAGAGGAGCATTCCTTTGCTATTTCCAAAGAAAAAACGTGTGTATCATCGTATTTGTACTTAATGCTTCCTGATTCTAGCAGAAACCCTAAAATATAGAAACTTGTTACGAGTGTATTCATTGAATTGGTTTGGTTCATCAACAGTCTTAACTCAGAATCCTATTTTGACTCTGCGCCATTGATTCCACTATGATTATTAATCAATAACAGAATAATTCCTTCATAGAAATAGGGGCATAATTCACATGGATATAGTAAGTCTTGCTTGGGCTGCTTTAATGGTAGTCTTTACATTTTCCCTTTCACTTGTAGTATGGGGAAGGAGTGGACTTTAGGGCTGGGGGCACTACTAATTGAGTAATCGATTGCTCAATCGAACTGTATCAACTCTTTATTGATCATTTTTCGAAGCCTTAAAAAAAAATCTCTTCAAAATTGTACTTGAATACAGTAATGAAAGATTATCATCATTGTATTTCGAAACTCAAAGAAAGTCGTTCCGCTATTACGACAATACATATTTGCTTTCTGCTGGAAACGAAGCGATTAGTGATTGTCCAAAAAGGTCCTACACATAAATAACACAAAATAAAATTGGATCTTTCTTCGACCATATATCACACATTTAACATTTGTTTTAGACTCCTAGAAATGTTTTTATGCTTTTTTTGACCCATTTCATGTTTAAGCATGAAAAATGGACAGGCTCTATTCTACTCCTTTTCCAAATAAAATCCGAAGAGGTTACCATATAACTCCGCGGATCATCCCTTAATTGTGACTTCTTGAGATGGGAAATCAAAATAAAAGAAATAGAATTAGAGTGCTATCTATATGTACATCTAATATATGTACATATTGTAATTTGATCTATATGAAGCCTATATTCGTATACAATACAACTTTATATAATAAAAAATAGTATACAATACTAGCCAGTGTGGTAGAAAGAACTATAGTTCTTTCTACCACACTAGCTTATTAGATACTTACTAAGATACTTCTGATTCCAGCCGAATCATTTCATTTAAGACTTAGAGTTTGAATCCCTTTCTTTCATTTCTTAAATCATTGATAAGAATTAATAATTCAAATTAATCATTTTGGCTAACTGTTTTTACATAGATGATAAGTAAAAAAGCAGTAGGAACTAGAATGAACAGTGCAGTAGCAATAAGTGCGAGAATATTGACTTCCATAATCTTCTTTTTTTTGTTTCGCAATAACTCGGGATCTAATCCCATAGAGATGAGAAATTTGACTCTTGTAAATTCAATGGGATGAATTACATCCTGATAATACTGAATCAGATCAATATTATGAATAATAATTTCTGATCTATCAAATGAATTCATCGTCGAAAATGAAATAGTATAACATAGGAAGATCTTTTATCCATACTAAATAAAAAATACCATTTTTGATTGTATCAGAAATACCCGCCGTTGGATTTTCGTCCCCTTTTTGCACTTTTTCTTTTCTATAACCTAGCATCTTCCTTATACAACTTTTCTACTTATACATAGAATTATGTACATAAAATTATGAAGTATCATATGATATGACCAGTATTCTCTGGGTCATACACAGATCCAAACAGTATAAGTGAGATAGAAAAAAGAAAGGATTAAGGATAAAAAATCGAATATTCGAACAAATGAAATTTACTAAGAATAAGAAAGGGGACGTTGCTTGGTTGGTCTTTTCTTTTATTTAGTATCCTCTCTTTATTGGATTGGGATTGGAACGTATACATGAAAAACGCAGTATGCAATTTGAATGAGAATGAAATAGATTGTTTCCAATTAGTATTAATAATTGAGGATACACAAAAAAAAGTAGGAATTTAGAAAGGATGTGCTTTAACCTGAAAAGTACTTCGCCGGGTAATTAAATTCTATTTATATTAAGTGTATCGTACAATAAACGAAGACAATTTATGTCTGTACTCCCCATAAAAATATGGGCACTCTATTTCATTTCATTGATCAAGAACAATCGAAAAAGAAAGTGAGTATAGTATCTCTTAAATTTAAAATACTGAATATAGTCAGTCTGAATATAGCAATACTACCGATTGTACTAATCTACATATGTCTCTCCCTTATCAATCAGTACTAGTGAAAGAAATTCCCCTATTTGTCTGATGATAAATGCGAAACAAAAGAAATAAAAATCCCCCCCCTACCCTTTTCCCTTTTTCTGTCGGATCGATCGTTGCCTGAACTGAAGGAATCCTATCCTTCCCTTCGTTATATCGAATAGTATGAGATGCTTCATGAATGAAGCATCAAACAAACAAAAAAAAAAACGTTCTAATTCTATAGAATTAGAACATAGATAGAAAGACTTTTCCGATCTAGCCATACCATTAGATTATATTGACAATTCCAAAAACTGTTCATACTATCATCATAGTATGATGACGGTCGGGCGGATATGCCCCCATCGTCTAGTGGTTCAGGACATCTCTCTTTCAAGGAGAAAACGGGGATTCGACTTCCCCTGGGGGTAGGGTACTACGAAAGGAAGTTGATCATGGATTATCAATAAGCCTAGAATGAATTCTTCCTGGGTCGATGCCCGAGCGGTTAATGGGGACGGACTGTAAATTCGTTGGCGACATGTCTACGCTGGTTCAAATCCAGCTCGGCCCAAAAATTCACCGTTCCATGAGAAGGAAACAGAGATGCCTGATCCGTAGAAATAAAGAAAAAGGGTCAATTTTTTTGCTCCATCTATATTTTTTTTCTCATCTCATTGAAAGATTGATTATCTATTTTTAACAATAAAATAAAAAATCACTAGTTACTAATAATCCGCGCTACTCTCACAAAAGCCCGTGTTTATGTGGATATGATATCAATATATCATTCGCGTATCCGTTACGTTACAACATGACAAGTAGAATGTTCTTATGAAACCATAAGAATATGTATGCTATACACCTCGCTGGGATTGTAGTTCAATTGGTCAGAGCACCGCCCTGTCAAGGCGGAAGCTGCGGGTTCGAGCCCCGTCAGTCCCGAACTAGGATCCGATGAATTTCTCAATTCATTTTTTTTTTATTTTTAGCGAAAGGGAAGACGGGGAGCAAAATGGAATCTCCGTTGCGGGAGGGGGTAAA